AAATATACTTTTTTATATGTATCGGAAAAGGGGAGCGATTTATTCCTATGGAGCGTCCGTTAACAAGAAGATAAAATCAGAAATATCGACAAATTCTTGTCTTGTTGTGGTGTGGTCTAAGGAAATAAAAAAAAAAAAAAAACCGCTTTCTACAATTTAATATATATCGAATTTAAATATCAGAATAGCTGATATAGTCATGATTCAATGGGTCAGGTCCACTTACTTTTTTATTTCTAATTTTATGTTAGATTTGGTAAGAGCAATGGGGAAGTAGGAATACTTTGATTTTGGTTTGGCGATTAAATTAATGAAATTCAAAATTAATAAGTAGGGATTGGATATCTAGAATATTTATGTTATGTCCCAGGACAAAAAAAAGGAATAAAATAATAAGATATGAAGAGGACTACTATGACATTACAGGTTCTAATTCCTCCAATAAGTTCAATTAGTCATTATGATAATGATTAAATGTTCCACTTTTTAACTATAATTCATAATAATTAAGAACCCATTATAAATTATATTGAGTGGTTGCCCGTTTTTTTCATATATCAACAATATCTGTATTCTCCGCTGAAAAAGGAAGACTAAGACTTGAGTTTCATGAAAAAGCCCTTTATCGGATTTGAACCGATGACTTACGCCTTACCATGGCGTTACTCTACCACTGAGTTAAAAGGGCCCTATTCAATTCATGAATTAGCCATTTTCCATTATGAGTCTACTGCACATATATGTATATATGCAGTAGACTCATAATGGAACAAGAAATTTTATTTACCTAGAAAAATTTCTGGCTTAGTGTGAGATAGTGATAGGCATATTCTATTTCATCTGAATGAGAAACGGACCAATGAATGAAAATGGAAGAAAATAAATTCAATGAAGATTTGTTTTACCCCCCCCCCTCCTGCCCTTTTCCCTTTTTCTGTCGGATCGATCGTTGCCTGAACTGAAGTAATCCTATCCTTCCCTTCGTTATTATCGAATAGTATGAGCATTCATGAAGTATCAAAAAAAAACGTTCTAATTCTATAGAATTAGAACATAGATAGAAGGACTCTTCCGATCTAGCCATACCATTAGATTATATTGACAATTACAAAAAATTGTTCATACTATCATCATAGTATGATGACGGTCGGGCGGATATGCCCCCATCGTCTAGTGGTTCAGGACATCTCTCTTTCAAGGAGAAAACGGGGATTCGACTTCCCCTGGGGGTAGGGTACTACGAAAGGAAGTTGATCATGGATTATCAATAAGCCTAGAATGAATTCTTCCTGGGTCGATGCCCGAGCGGTTAATGGGGACGGACTGTAAATTCGTTGGCGACATGTCTACGCTGGTTCAAATCCAGCTCGGCCCAAAAATTCGCCGTTCCATGAGTATGATACAACCAATTTGTCCTACAGAAAGGAAACAGAGATGCCCGATCCGTAGAAATAAAGAAAAAGGGCCGATTTTTTTGCTCTATCTATATTTTTTCTCATCTCATTGAAGATTTATTATCTATTTTTAACAATAAAATAAAAAATAACTAGTTACTACTAGTTACTAATAATCCGCGCGACTCTCGCTAAAGCCCGTGTTTATGTGGATATGATATCAATATATCATTCGCATATCCGTTACGTTACAACATGACGAGTAGAATGTTCTTATGAAACCATAAGAATATGTATGCTATACACCTCGCGGGGATTGTAGTTCAATTGGTCAGAGCACCGCCCTGTCAAGGCGGAAGCTGCGGGTTCGAGCCCCGTCAGTCCCGAACTAGGATCCGATGAATTTCTCAATTCATTTTTTTTTTTTTTTTTTTTAGCGAAAGGGAAGACGGGGAACAAAATGGAGTCTCCGTTGCGGGGGGGGTTGATTTCTTTTGTTTCACATTTATCATCAGACAAATAGGGGAATTTCTTTCACTAGTACTGATTGATAAGTTGATAAGGGAGAGACATATGTAGATTACTACAATCGGTAGTATTGCTATATTCAGAATAATTTTATGTACATAATTCTATGTATAAGTAGGAAAGTTGTATAAGGAAGATGCTAGGTTATAGAAAAGAAAAAGTGAAAAAAGAGGACGAAAACCCAACGGCGGGTATTTCTGATACAATCAAAAATGGTATTTTTGATTTAGTATGGATAAAAGATCCTCCTATGTTATACTATTCTATTTTCGACGATGAATTCATTTGATAGATCAGAAATTGTTATTCATAATATTGATCTGATTCAGTATTATCAGGATGTAATTCATCCCATTGAATTTACAAGAGTCAAATTTCTCATCTCTATGGGATTAGATCCCGAGTTATTGCGAAACAAAAAAAAAAAAAAAGAAGATTATGGAAGTCAATATTCTCGCACTTATTGCTACTGCACTGTTCATTCTAGTTCCTACTGCTTTTTTACTTATCATCTATGTAAAAACAGTTAGTCAAAATGATTAATTTGAATTATTAATTCTTATCAATGATTTAAGAAATGAAAGAAAGGGATTCAAACTATAAGTCTTAAATGAAATGATTAGGCTGGAATCAGAAGTATCTTAGTAAGTATCTAATAAGTTAGTGTGGTAGAAAGAACTATAGTTCTTTCTACCACACTGGCTAGTATTGTATACTATTTTTTATTATATAAAGTTGTATTGTATACGAATATAGGCTTCATATAGATCAAATTACAATATGTACATATATTAGATGTACATATAGATAGCACTCTAATTCTATTTCTTTTATTTTGATTTCCCATCTCAAGAAGTCACAATTAACAGATGATCCGCGGAGTTATATGGTAACCTCTTCGGATTTTTTTTTGAAAAGGAGTAGAGTGGAGCCTGTCCATTTTTCATGCTTAAACATGAAATGAGTCAAAAAAAGCATAAAAACATTTCTAGGAGTATAAAACAAATGTTAAATGTGTGATATATGGATTGCTCAATGGAAGAAAGATCTAATTTTATTATGTGTTATTTATGTGTAGGACCTTTATTGGACAATCACTAATCGCTTCGTTTCCAGTAGAAAGAAAATATGTATTGTCGTAATAGCGGAACGACTTTCTTTTAGAAAGGTAAAAGTAAAGAAAAAGGGAAATAAATAAAGAAAAAAAAAATGGGTATTGGTTTTTCTTATTGTAATATCCATAATTCTGATAAGAGTTGATTCACCAAAATAGAATATTTAGGAAACGGTTGGTTTGGAAAAAATCTCCTATCATGCGTAGATTTGAGTTTCGAAATACAATTATGATAATCTTTCATTACTGTATTCAAGTACAATAGAGTTGATACAGTTCGATTGAGCAATCGATTACTCAATTAGTAGTGCCCCCACAGCCCTAGAGTCCACTCCTTCCCCATACTACAAGTGAAAGGGAAAATGTAAAGACTACCATTAAAGCAGCCCAAGCAAGACTTACTATATCCATGTGAATTATGCCCCTAATTTCTATGAAGGAATTGTTCTGTTATTGATTAATAATCATAGTGGAATCAATGTCGCAGAGTCAAAATAGGATTCTGAGTTAAGACTGTTGATGAACTAAACCAATTCAATGAATACACCCGTAACAAGTTTCTATATTTTAGTGTTTCTGGTAGAATCAGGAAACATTAAGTACAAATACGATGATACATACGTTTTTTCTTTGGAAATAGCAAAGGAATGCTCCTCTAATGGAGTGGAGCATGTAAGAGTAAGAATAGTAAGACCCTTTGCTTGTTTTGATACCTTTCTTTACTAAGCAAAAAGCATAAAAATATACCATCAAGAGAGATAACTATTTATCAGATACCTCTATTTCCTATTTGATCTAAGCTTACTGTCTTTCTTTCTGTGAAAGAATCGGGAGAACCCACCATCACTATTCCTACATACATTTTTTCTTTTCAACTTTGAACTTTACTCTATTTATTCTATAAAAATAAGAGTAGACCAACCATTCTGATTGCATGTCTGAGCACTTATAGCCTCTCGTGAGTCTGGATACAAAGTATCTTCGGGCCTTTCCACAACTCCTAAATAGATTTCCCATCATCGTATCCAATCTAATTTAATACCAGACAGTATCGCGAGACACTACTTTAGTTTAATAAGGGCAGTTTAAGAGATCTTGATATGATAGTCTTTCGTATAATCTCTTCTTCAATTCTAGTACCAAAAAAGTAGTGCCCTTTAGGAACCCTTGGATACCGAGATTTCCGACCTTAGTTCTGAATCCCGGAATTTACTCTCGCCATTTATTTTATTTAATTTTAAATTGAAAAATCAAATAAAATAAATGGCCCGAACCTATCATTAAATTAATAAGTGAGAGTTGTTTCATCCCTATTGATACCGGTTTGTTTGGGCTACACCCAGATTTTGAGAAAAAAAATTACAGTCTTTTATAAAACCTATGCTATGGGTTATAAAAATCAAGTATTGACACGTCCGCTTAGTCCTTTGCCTCTGCTTCTTGCGGAGCAAAAATTCATCGAATTTAGATCAAGAGGATAAGAAATCCCCAACCTTTTGTTGATCAGGCGACACCCGGATTTGAACTGGGGATAAAGGATTTGCAGTCCCCCGCCTTACCACTTGGCCATGCCGCCAAATTAGGTCCAAAATAGATAAAAATATTATCTATATTCTATTTCTATTACTAATTCTTTTTTTTTTATTGAGAGTCGAAAAAATGGATTTCCGGTCACAGACTGAGGCAAATCGGAACCATTAACAATTCACTTTGAATTAGTGAACGGTTCTTCCATTTTTATCTCCAATGAAATTTTGTTTCCTTGAATGGCAAAAGAAAATCATAAAATAAAATTGATTTATGACTAATATGACTAATCAGTATTCATTTTTTTCAATAATAAATCCTTTTCAATTTCAATTATAACAGCATATATGTATATATGTAAACCCCAGAACATAAATTGTTACCTAGATACCAAGCCGGATCTCTCTCTTATGTACATATCCCTATAGAGAATCATC